GATATGGTATAGACCTAATTCTTATACAAAGAAAACTCTTTTGCTTCACTTTGTCTCGTTTTCTCTAGAATCTCTAGAAAAAAAAAATACTTACTACTAATTAGATTAGAACCTAATTTAAATAGGATTACTAATGTATTCAGCCTAATGAGGAATAATACTAAAAAAAAAAGAACTCTATTTCAGAATTATGAAACAGAATATCCTGTTTTATTATTTACTCCTTCTTTTTTTCTTTCGATTTTTTCTATTTAAATTTCTTTAGATAATGTATATTTTTACATAATGTATATTATAGTAATATGCTTCAAAGAAAGTCGGAATTCGCAAAATGGAGAAAATCGTTGTAGTCATTATAGGAAAGTCTAGGAACTTAGGATATATCCTATTTTATTTCAAGGAGGATGTAATTCAAAGCAGATAAGGGATCTTTCCTTCTATTGATTTGATTGAAATTCTTTTTTCTTTTCCTGTCTCTATGATTTTCGATAAATGAGCCTATGGTAAGGCTTTTATCTCTATTCTAGGTCGCTCGCGACCGTCGCGTCTATAAACAAGTACTAATAAGGAAAAGAAAACTATACTAAAGGAAACATAGTATATCCATCCTAAAATCTAAAAAAAAAAAGACATATATATTAGTAGGGCTATACGGATTCGAACCGTAGACCTTCTCGGTAAAACAGATCAAACGGATTATTATCGAAATGATTCGAACTGTTTCAAAGACCCAACATGCATTTTTCTGCATTGGGCTCTTTCATCAACTGATGTAAAGATCAGTTAATCCGCCATAGTTTTTCTTTACGGAAAGATAATAAGATGGCTCCCTGTGCTCTGATTGATTATTTGTATTATGATCTATCTAGGAGCAATACCAAAGTGTTTCAAAGGAGGATTATCTTGACTTAGGTCTGCCCCCGGCCTAAATTAAATCAACCTAAGTGAAATGGAGTCTCTATCGTTCCGCTGCAAGAGTTCACTATGAGACTTCATACACCTTAAAGTTCATAGAACGAAAAGAAGTTTTTTGGAGGCCCTTATCCTCATTAAGCCTAGCATTGAGTGGGCTGGATATTTACCTTATCAACTAGCAAATCAATAGGGGTTCTATTTGATTAGGAACCAGAATTGGTACCCGAATCGGACTGAACCGACTTTTTGTCAGGCTACTGTTCTCCTATTCTCTCGAATCCATGAAGTAAGACATTGATTTTGAAATAAGCTCAATTATGTTCATTGCATAATAAGTTCCCTTGAAAAGCATTGGCGCACGTGTAAGCGAGTTGCTCTACCGAACTGAGCTATAGCCCTTGTCAGAGATATCTTAACATATAGAGAATTTCTTGTCAAGATGAATATTCTCTAATGCCATAGGATATCCCTTTGATCTATTTACTATATACCATACCAATAATGGAGCGGTATTGATTATAAAAAGGATTCGATCTATAATCGATCGAAGTAATGCGGCTTCTTTTGTGATGATAAATTGCCTACTTAACTCAGTGGTTAGAGTACTGCTTTCATACGGCGGGAGTCATTGGTTCAAATCCAATAGTAGGTAGGTAGGTAGAAAAATTACTAGATAGCATTGGACTTACTTAGCTTCGCTATCTAATAACTTTTTCTACCCTTCTTTCCTTTTCTTTGTATCAACGAAACCTTCGGATTGTCTTCAATTGGATGGGGGAATCCAATTGATAGCCTCGACTCGTATCCTAGCCCGTTTGAGAGCTAGCTTTGCTTCAACCAATTCTTTCGTACCCTCAGCTCTACTCAAGTTAGCTTCGGCTATTTCAAGTGCCTGTTGAGCTTCTTCTGGATCAATGTCACTACCCAGTTCTGCATCATTTCCTAAAATGATGATCTCATTATTAACTATTCTTGCAAAACCACTCCACAGAACCGCCGTTAACCATTGGTCGTTGAGTAGGCGTATTCTCAAAGGACCCATATCTACAGCTGTGTTAATGGGGGCGTGGTTTGGTAATACACCAATTTGGCCGCTATTAGTAGATAAAATGATTTCTTTCACTTCACAATCCCAAATAATTCGTTTAGGAGTCAGTACATAAAGATTTAATTTCATTTCTTCAATTTGTTCTCCTCTTCTAAGTTTATAGCTTTCGTGCTAGCTTCATCGATGTTCCCTACCAAATAAAAAGCCTGTTCGGGTAGGCCATCTAATTCTCCGGAAAGGATTAGTTGAAACCCCCTAATTGTTTCTGCAAGACTAACATACTTTCCTGGAGAACCGGTAAAAACTTCTGCCACAAAGAACGGTTGTGATAAGAACCGCTCAATTTTTCGTGCTCTTGCTACAGTTAAACGATCCTCCTCCGATAATTCATCCAACCCAAGAATTGCAATAATGTCCTGAAGTTCCTTGTAACGCTGTAAAGTTTCCTTAACTCTTTGCGCAGTTTCATAATGGTCCTTGCCAACGATCCGAGGCTGTAACATAGTTGAGGTTGAATCTAAAGGGTCTACTGCGGGATAAATACCCTTGGACGCTAATCCTCTGGAAAGTACGGTAGTAGCGTCCAAATGTGCAAATGTTGTGGCAGGAGCAGGGTCGGTCAAATCGTCCGCAGGTACATAAACGGCTTGGATCGAAGTTATCGATCCCTTGTTGGTAGAAGTAATTCTTTCTTGTAAAGAACCCATTTCTGTACTAAGGGTAGGTTGATAACCCACTGCGGAGGGCATTCTCCCTAATAAGGCGGATACCTCCGATCCTGCTTGAACAAAACGAAAGATATTATCGATGAATAAAAGCACGTCTTGCTTATTAACATCTCGGAAATATTCTGCCATAGTTAGGGCAGTTAAACCGACTCTCATACGAGCTCCCGGCGGTTCATTCATTTGGCCATAGACTAGAGCTACCTTTGATTCCTCAATATTTTTTTCATTAATTACTCCAGATTCCTTCATTTCCATATAAAGATCATTTCCTTCACGAGTCCGTTCCCCTACTCCGCCAAATACGGATACGCCTCCATGAGCTTTAGCAATGTTATTGATTAATTCCATGATGAGTACTGTTTTACCTACTCCTGCCCCCCCAAATAGTCCGATTTTTCCTCCACGTCGATAAGGAGCTAAAAGATCGACCACCTTAATACCTGTTTCAAAGATAGATAATTTCGTATCTAACTCAATAAAGGCAGGCGCGGATCTATGAATAGGGAATGTTGCACTAGTATCTACAGGACCCAAATTGTCAATAGGCTCCCCAAGAACGTTAAAAATTCGTCCGAGAGTAGCTCCACCGACCGGAACACTAAGAGGAGCTCCTGTGTCAATCACTTCCATTCCTCTCATCAACCCGTCTGTAGCACTCATAGCTACAGCTCTAACTCGATTATTTCCTAATAATTGTTGTACCTCACAAGTCACATTAATTTGCTTATCGGCAGTGTCCCGACTCTTGACTATCAAAGCGTTATAAATATAAGGCAAATTGCCCGGGGGAAAAGTGATATCCAGCACGGGTCCAATAATTTGATCAATACGCCCTGCATTTTTTTCTTCAATTGTGGGAACCCCGGGACGCGAAGTAGTAGGATTGGTTTTCATAATTATCACATAATTCTAAAAAAAGGAATTTATCGAAATTTTTCTTTTTTTTCTTGTTGAATAATGCCAAATCAAATAAAAAAAAATATCCAAAAATCCAAAAGTTAAAAGGAAATGAATTAGTTAATTCAATAAAAAAGAAAAGGGGACTAGCACTTGATTTCGTTGCCTAAGCTAATCCCAGTCACTCGTTTACTCATGGAATGAGTCCGGTGGAAAGTTCAATCAATCTTTTTTTTTTCATAGACATTTTTTCTTTTGTCAAGGATCTTTGCCTCCTATACTTTCCTGTCTAGGACTTCGATATATAAAATATATACTACTGTGAAGCATAGATTGCTGTCAACAGAGAATTTTCTTAGTATTTAGGTATTTAGATTCCAAATAAGAAAGGGGCTTATTAAGAACTTCTAAAATTGTAAAATAAGAATTAAGGGATTAGTTTGGGTTGCGCTATATCTATCAAAGAGTATACAATAAAGATGGATTTGGTGAATCAAATCTATGGTTTAATAATGAACCATGTTAACTTACCATAACAACAACTCAATCCCTATCGAATTCCTATAGTAGAATTCCTATAGGATAGAACGTACACAGGGTGTACGCATTATATATGAATGAAACATATTCATTAACTTAAGCATACTCCCTTTTTTATTTAATGAGTTGTTATTAATTGAATATCTTTTTTTTTAGATTTTGGCAAAATTTACGCTTAGTACATATCGAGTAGACCCTGTCGTTGTGAGAATTCTTAATTCATGAGTTGTAGGGAGGGACTTATGTCACCACAAACAGAAACTAAAGCAGGTGTTGGATTTCAAGCTGGTGTTAAAGATTATAAATTGACTTACTACACCCCGGAATACGAAACCAAGGATACTGATATCTTGGCAGCATTCCGAGTAACTCCTCAGCCCGGGGTTCCGCCTGAAGAAGCAGGGGCTGCAGTAGCTGCGGAATCTTCTACTGGTACATGGACAACTGTTTGGACTGATGGACTTACCAGTCTTGATCGTTACAAAGGACGATGCTATCACATCGAACCCGTTCCTGGGGAGGACAGCCAATATATCTGTTATGTAGCTTATCCATTAGATCTATTTGAAGAGGGTTCTGTTACTAACATGTTTACTTCCATTGTGGGTAACGTATTTGGTTTCAAAGCCCTACGCGCTCTACGTTTGGAGGATCTACGAATTCCTGCTGCTTATGCAAAAACTTTCCAAGGTCCGCCTCATGGTATCCAAGTTGAAAGGGATAAGTTGAACAAGTATGGTCGTCCGTTATTGGGATGTACTATTAAACCAAAATTGGGATTATCCGCAAAAAATTACGGTAGAGCATGTTATGAGTGTTTACGCGGTGGACTTGATTTTACCAAAGATGATGAAAACGTAAATTCACAACCATTTATGCGCTGGAGAGACCGTTTTGTCTTTTGTGCCGAAGCAATTTATAAAGCACAAGCCGAAACCGGCGAAATCAAGGGGCATTACTTGAATGCGACTGCAGGTACATGCGAAGAAATGATTAAGAGAGCTGTATTTGCGAGGGAATTAGGGGTTCCTATTATAATGCATGACTACTTAACTGGAGGATTCACCGCAAATACTACTTTGTCTAATTATTGCCGCGACAACGGCCTACTTCTTCACATTCACCGAGCAATGCATGCAGTTATTGATAGACAGAAAAATCATGGTATGCATTTCCGTGTATTAGCTAAAGCATTGCGTATGTCTGGGGGAGATCATATCCACGCCGGTACAGTAGTAGGTAAGTTAGAAGGGGAACGCGAAATGACTTTAGGTTTTGTTGATTTATTGCGCGATGATTATATTGAAAAAGATCGTTCTCGCGGTATCTTTTTCACGCAGGACTGGGTATCCATGCCAGGTGTTATACCTGTGGCTTCAGGGGGTATTCATGTTTGGCATATGCCAGCTCTGACCGAAATCTTTGGAGACGATTCCGTATTACAATTTGGTGGAGGAACTTTAGGACATCCTTGGGGGAATGCACCAGGTGCAGCAGCTAATCGGGTGGCTTTAGAAGCCTGTGTACAAGCTCGTAACGAAGGGCGCGATCTTGCTCGTGAAGGTAATGAAATTATCCGAGCAGCTTGCAAATGGAGTCCTGAACTAGCCGCAGCTTGTGAAGTATGGAAGGCGATCACATTCGATTTCAAGCCGGTAGATACCATCGATTAAGTAGATAAAACTAGATATAAAGAAGGTCTAAATAAAAAAGAAGCGAAATAGAAAGAGAAAAAATAAGTTACGAAATGCAGTAATTCTTCTTTATTCTTATAATTGATTGCAATTTAATTTGGCTCGATCTTTTAAAAGATCGAGCCAAATTAAAATATATCTTGATACGATCATGAGACTTGACAAATCGAGATTCTTCTATTCTATATATCTAGAATATAGAAAGGTATAATACAATAAACAAATACAAATCAAAATATAGTATTATCATACGATAATGGAATCAAATACGCAGTATTTACAGAAAAAAGTCTTCGTTTATTGGGAAAGAATCAATATACTTTTAATGTCGAATCGGGATTCACTAAGACAGAAATAAAGCATTGGGTCGAGCTCTTCTTTGGTGTTAAGGTAGTAGCTGTGAATAGCCATCGACTACCCGGAAAGGGTAGAAGAATGGGACCTATTCTGGGACATACAATGCATTACAGACGTATGATCATTACCCTTCAACCGGGTTATTCTATTCCACTTCTACTTTAAAAATTAAAGGGTATTCTGAAAGAGGTATTTCTTTCATTTTCACAATTGCTTTTTTTTTTTTTAATCCAATTTCAAGTTCGATTAGAAAGATAGAAAGGCCATGAGAATGGAAAAAGAAAAATCAAATTATCCATTCCATTCATTTTTTTTTTATAGATAAAGAATACTTTTATAGAATACTTTAGTTAGTATTCTTTATCTATAAAAAATCTTTATTTTTCAAACTCAAAAATACAATAGTCAATATTCCTTATAATAGATATACTTAATTATATCATAAGAATCTTAAGATATATTTCGAATAGATAGAAATAGTAAATTGGAATTGAGACACCTATTCTATGACATATTTTAACTTACCCTCTATTTTCGTGCCTTTAGTAGGCTTAGTAGTTCCGGCAATTGCAATGGCTTTTTTATTTCTTTATGTGGAGAAAAATAAGATTGTCTAGAACCGGCGGGGCAAAATTTGCTCAATGTATTTCCAGGATCATAATACAAATATTTTTTAGTGTAAGTAATATATTAATATGATAGGGTATGTAGCTCTTTCTACACACAAATGAAAAACGTCTATGGATGCAGATATAGGTTACGAGCAAAAAAGCATACATATGCGTAGCCGAGTATAGCAAGTTTTTTTAAGTGGATCCAGAAATTTTTTTTGAATAGAAAGTCAATGTATCTAACCAATTATTTCACAGGAGTAGTAGCCGCTGAAGGCGATTTCAGAATCAAAAATTTCAGAATCAAAAAAAGTAAAGTCAAAATCATTTAGCTTATTCTCTCAATTTCAATTAACCGCTGCTGGATTTAGTATATCTAATATGAATTGGCGATCAGAACACATATGGATAGAACTTCTAAAAGGTTCTCGAAAAAGAGGTAATTTTTTCTGGGCCTGTATTCTTTTTTTAGGTTCATTAGGATTCTTAGCGGTTGGTGCTTCCAGTTATCTTGGTAAGAATATGATATCCGTACTTCCATCTCAACAAATTCTTTTTTTCCCGCAGGGGGTCGTGATGTCTTTCTACGGAATCGCGGGCCTATTCATTAGCTCCTATTTGTGGTGCACCATTTTGTGGAATGTAGGCAGTGGTTATGACCGATTTGATAGAAAAGAGGGAATAGTGTGCATTTTTCGTTGGGGATTCCCTGGAATAAAACGTCGCATCTTTCTTCGATTCCTTGTGCGGGATATCCAATCAATTAGAATTCAGGTTAAAGAGGGTCTTTATCCTCGTCGTATCCTTTATATGGAAATACGTGGCCAGGGAGTCATTCCCTTGACTCGTACCGATGAAAAGTTTTTTACTCCACGAGAAATTGAACAAAAAGCTGCCGAATTGGCCTATTTCTTGCGCGTACCAATTGAAGTATTTTGAGTACCAATTTCAATTTTTTTAATTAAAATTGTAAGGGTATTTTCTAGTATTTATCTAAAGGAAGGAACAACTGAGGATAAGAGAAAATTGCTTATAATTTGTTTTGTCCGAGTGAGATATATGGCCTAATATTCTTCCCTTTTCATATGAAATAGCTTTTTTTTATTCTATTTCTCTATTCCACTCCATTTAGATCTAAGAAAGAACCCAATACAATGAAATTCCACTAGTATACAAAAAGAGAAATAGATACAAACACAAGGTCTCAAACCTTGTTATAGAATTTAGGCTTCAAAAAAAAAAGAAATATCATATAGAGTCAGCGAATGAAGCAGATTCATTAACAACTCAATTTACAGATCAAAAATGAAAAAAAAGAAAGCATTGCCTTCTTTCCTATATCTTGTATTTAGCGTACTTTTGCCCTGGGGAGTCTCTTTCTCTTTTAACAAATGTCTGGAACTTTGGATTAAGAATTGGTGGAATACCAGGCAACCTGAAACTCTCTTAACGGATATTCAAGAGAAAAGGATTCTAGAAGGATTCATAGAATTAGAAGAGCTTTTTCTCTTGGACGAAATGATAAAAGAGAAACCGAAGACACATGTACAAAAACCCCCTATAGGAATACACAAGGAAATAATACAATTGGCCAAAATAGATAATGAGGACCATTTCCATATCATTTTGCATTTCTTAACAAATATAATCTGTTTGGCTATTCTAAGTGGTTCTTTTTTTCTGGGTAAAGAGGAACTTGTCATTTTGAATTCTTGGGTTCAGGAATTCTTCTATAACTTAAATGACTCAATAAAAGCTTTTTTTATTCTTTTAGTTACGGATTTTTTTGTTGGATTTCACTCCACCCGCGGTTGGGAACTACTAATTCGTTGGGTATACAACGACCTTGGATGGGCTCCTAACGAGCTAATTTTCACTATTTTTGTTTGTAGTTTTCCTGTGATTCTAGACACGTGTTTGAAATTTTGGGTCTTTTTTTGTTTAAACCGTCTATCTCCTTCGCTTGTAGTCATTTATCATTCAATTAGTGAAGCATAATTGGCTTTCCTAATATTAATCAAATTAGCATTTTTCTTCCTTTAAAAAGAAAGCCCTTTTCCTTTTTAGCAAAATTCTTTCTATTTCTACGTGCTCAAGGTATTCATCATTTCAGTACAACTGTTGCAGTAGAATGACAACAGACTCGTGTATAGGGAACTAGATTAACTTAGCTACCTATCTAATTTATTGTAGAAATTCCGGGATCCGCGATTGGACATGGAAAATAGAAATACTTTTTCTTGGTTAAAGGAACAGATGATTCGATCGATTTCTGTATCGATCATGATATACGTAATAACTCGGACATCTATTTCAAATGCATATCCCATTTTTGCGCAGCAGGGTTATGAAAACCCGCGGGAAGCAACTGGACGAATTGTATGTGCCAACTGCCATTTAGCTAATAAGCCCGTGGATATTGAAGTTCCCCAAGCTGTGCTTCCCGATACTGTATTTGAAGCAGTTCTTCGAATCCCTTATGATATGCAGCTGAAACAAGTTCTTGCTAATGGGAAAAAGGGGGGGTTGAATGTGGGTGCTGTTCTTATTTTGCCTGAGGGATTCGAATTAGCGCCGCCCGACCGTATTTCTCCTGAGTTGAAAGAAAAGATAGGAAATCTCTCTTTTCAGAGTTATCGTCCCAATAAAAAAAATATTCTTGTGATAGGCCCTGTTCCTGGTAAGAAATATAGTGAAATTGTCTTTCCCATTCTTTCCCCTGATCCCGCTACAAAAAAAGACGTTCATTTCTTAAAATATCCCATATATGTAGGTGGAAACCGAGGAAGGGGACAGATCTATCCTGATGGTAGCAAGAGTAACAATACAGTTTATAATGCTACGTCATCTGGTATAGTAAAAAAAATACTACGTAAAGAAAAGGGGGGATATGAAATATCCATAGTTGATGCGTCGGATGGGCGCCAAGTGATTGATATTATACCTCCCGGGCCAGAACTTCTTGTTTCAGAGGGGGAATCAATCAAGCTTGATCAACCATTAACAAGCAATCCTAATGTGGGAGGGTTTGGTCAGGGGGATGCAGAAATAGTGCTTCAGGATCCCTTGCGCGTCCAAGGCCTTTTGTTCTTTTTCGCATCTGTTATTTTAGCACAAGTCTTTTTGGTTCTCAAAAAGAAACAGTTTGAAAAGGTTCAATTGTACGAAATGAATTTCTAGATCCCGGGATTTCTTACCATTAAGTTCGTA